GCCGAGATCTATCTTTTTCTAAATATCCTTGTAATTCTTCCATTTACATTTCTACTTGAGCCAGAGGCAGGAGGTTTTTCTTGGTTTATCAAATGATATATACATAGTGCAATATGGTCAGAACAGGGTATTATGTATTGTATTATGTATATAGTATAGTAAGAAAAAAATATATACCCCGGAAAAGAAAGAGGGAGTCCAATCAACAGATCTTTTTACCTTCCTTTTCTATCCAATTGGTTTATGTTCGTTATAATTACAACAGGAGAAAAAATCCTTTATTTTTGCAACCCAATCGCTCTTTTGACTTTGGAATAAATTCTCTTTATCAATATACTGTTTCTTCTACACATCCGTCTACAATCCATAATAAAGAATAATTAGGATTCTGAAAAAAAAAAAGAAAAAATCAATGGTTCACTCACAGGAGAACCCACTCTTTCCCGCATTAGGCACTAATTCATTTTTAACGTCTAATTAGATCGGGTAATCATTCCAATTAAGAACATAAGCTCGTTGCTTTTTATTTTACCAGAATTGGAGCCATAGAGCTCTATCCATTTATTCACTAGACCCAACTGTAAATGTGAATTTCTTTTGTCCCCTTCCAAAAATCAAAACAATCTTTTGGAACTGTAATGATCCGGTAAGGATAAACTCAAAGTTCTACTTTAACATAGAAATACTTTTTCTTGGGTAAAGGATTTGACTTTCATTTCAAATTAAATAAATTAATAAAATCAATTTATTATTTTATTAGATTTTCTATTTTATTACGACATGCTGTTTTTTCCATTCATTACCCTTGAGGATCAGTCGTGGTCCTATAGACTATACCAATAGTCTGGACGAATTTGTTGCTTCATCCAAATGTGTAAAAGATCATAGTCGCACTTAAAAGCCGAGTACTCTACCGTTGAGTTAGCAACCCGGATAAATAGGATATGTAGATACGATCAAAATATAAAAATCAATTGAATTGCACTGCACGACCCTATCAAAACATTGAACTAGCAACACATCGAAAAGAAAGATTTTCTGATCAATTAGAAACACAAAATACCAAAGTTAGCAGATCGGATTAAAAATATTCCTAATAGAAATGTAAAAATTATGGCAGACCACCCATTTTTTATCAAATTCTTTTTTGATTTTCCCTAAGAAAATACATCCTGTATGAGAGTAAATGCAGCAAGGCAAACCCATCATTTGAGTGAAGGAAACAAAAAAATCAATATGGGGTGGGGATAAACAGCCCTATTTATCTATGATCGAATTATATTTGTTCGATACACCATTGTCAATATAAAAGCAATGTTGAGAAAGTAAATCAAGTAAATAAAATAAAGACTTGTGTTGGATTGGCACAACATAAATAAGAAATTGGAATGGAAAAAATTAAGGAAAAGGTAAATAAAAAATCCCCGGTTTATTCAATCAATAAAAGTACGATAAGCAAGCTTAACCCCTTGTTTGTTGTTAAATTAAATTCCCCCACCAAAATATGAATAAAGCAAGAAAAAGGAAAATGGTGTGTAAATAGAAATAATTACACAAGGATAGATACTAGTTACCCTTCCCTACTTTATTTTATTTATTTAATAATTTTGTTTTTTCCTTTAATTAACTCAAAGTTCTTTCTTTAAAGAATTCTGCCTTCTTTAAAATATCATAAACAGTTCCTGTAGGTTGAGCACCTTTTTCAAGGAAATATAGAATAGCAGGAACATTTAAATAAGTTTGATTCTTTATCGGATTGTAAAAACCTACTTTTCGAAGATCTCTTCCTTCTCTTCGGAATCGAACATCAATTGCAACGATTCGATAGATGGCTCATTGGGATAGATGTAAATAAACAATGCCCCCCCTAGAAACGTATAGGAGGTTTTTTCCTCATACGGCTCGAGAAAAATGATTCCAATTTCTGTATATAATAGCAAGTGGATCCATAAAATCATGAATTTTACTATAATTTGAATTGAGTACTTTTTTCTTCTTCCTTACAGAAAAAGGAAGAAATCTCATTCATACTCATAACTCAAGTTGGGTAATTCTGACAAGAGAATCCTTAGACATTTATTGAGCCGTCTCTAAACTCTTTTGTTTGTCTCATTTCGAATCCATTTTTATTCCTCAGTCTGATCCAATTGTTGAGACAATTGAAAATAGTGTTTCCTTGTTTCGGAATCCTTTATCCTTGCTTTGTGAAATCATTGGGTTTAGACATTACCTCGGGGATCCTTATTCCTTTCAAAATGGCAGCAACATACCTTTTTTTGTTATTTCTTTCTATATAAATAGAATACGAATGATTGATTCCCTTGTGATACACTTTTCATCGAAATAGTTTTACCAATTTCGGAAAATTTGACTTTTCAAACTTGTTCTGAATTTGAACCTTTCGATTTAGAATTTATATATAGTGAGGATATACTTACAGAGTTGGTCTAACTTATTGATTTTCACTAACCCTAGATTCTTTCCCTTGAAAAATGAATCAATCCTTTCTTCTCGAGCTTCATCATGTACTATTTACTTATAACCCAACACAAATTAGGTTCCGGGCAGAACAGAACAAACTATGTCGAGCCAAGAGCATCTTCATTACTATAGAAGATGGCGGATGTAAAAATCCACAGCCAACCATGTCCTTCAAGTCGCACGTTGCTTTCTACCACATCGTTTCAAACGAAGTTTTACCATAACATTCCTCTAATTGAAATTTCAAAGCGGTATGGAATTGATTCAATATAAAATCATGAATAGTCATTGGTTCAACCGGTATATAATATTTCTATCTATGGATAAATAAGTATTTATCCGGATAAGGGTCAGCAAGGATCAAATTTATTTAATTTAACCCCATATTCTATCATATGAATTGAATGAAAATAAAGATATTCAATTTTACCCACATTTGACACTTGATTCCGTTTGTGAGAAACCAAACGAATTCTCAGATATGATTCTTAGAACCATTCTGAAAATTAATAAGAAAAGATTTTTCCCTTTAACAAATTATTGTTTCATGTGGAATGCAGTGTGATCCCATCTTTCGTTTCATGAAAAACGATCTGGGACGGAAGGATTCGAACCTCCGAATAACGGGACCAAAACCCGCTGCCTTACCGCTTGGCCACGCCCCATTTTGATTTCTATTCAAAATTAATCAACACTAATATTGGTATTGGTTATTCGTCAATCCCAACCCAAATACACAAAAACATATGGGATATTTTGTTGCTAGGATTCAAGACATGTAGATATAGAATCAAAAAAATTCATTGATCATTACATAGAATTCAATTAAGATATTGTATGAAAGTTGAATTCCTTATATTCTCATTTTAGAATGATAATGGGGGGAGGGATTTTTTATTTGGGAAAGTCCGAACCGAAGAAAAAGAAGGATTTCTTGATCTGCCTTTTTCATTTTTCCTTATAAAAATAACTCAAAATTATCTAATCCACAAGAACGAAATGCTTGTTATGCTTAATATCTTTAGTTTAATTGGTATCTGTCTTAATTCTGTCCTTTATTCGAGTAGTTTTTTCTTCGCCAAATTGCCCGAAGCTTATGCCATTTTCAATCCAATCATAGATGTTATGCCTGTCATACCTGTACTCTTTTTTCTCTTAGCCTTTGTTTGGCAAGCCACTGTAAGTTTTCGATGAAATCTTTAATACTCTGCTAAATTGATGATGTATTCGATAAAAAAATTCTAAAAATTGATAAGATCAGATAAGTCTTACATTACGAACCCTCGATTCAAAAATCGAAATTCTTGTATATTGAATGAATAACCGCAGCGATGAATTTGGATCAGCCTTTTCCCCGTTCTCACCTTCCGGTGAGTATGGACTATTAGGTACTCCACAATACCTAATTATTGATATGACAAGAAATTTCGGGTAACGAATGAATCAAAATCTTATTACAAAAAAATTCGTCTTATTTTTCATTTTTTGGGGTGTCAAAACAAAAAAAAAAATGATATATGTGGTAAAAAATAGGCAATCTATTCCCCTTTTTCAAAAAAAAATGATCTTGGAGATTGTGTAATGCTTACTCTCAAACTCTTTGTTTACACAGTAGTGATATTCTTTGTTTCCCTTTTTATCTTTGGATTCTTATCTAATGATCCAGGACGCAATCCTGGACGTGAGGAATAAAAAATTTCTAGTTTTTTTTGCTTTTTTCGAAATTAATTCTTAATAATCTTATTTGTTTCATACATTTAACTATGATAAAATCAAGGGATGAGAATCTTTTCGAATTCGAAAATACCAAGTGATCAGAGAAAGCGGAAAGAGAGGGATTCGAACCCTCGGTACAAATAATTCGTACAACGGATTAGCAATCCGCCGCTTTAGTCCACTCAGCCATCTCTCCTAATTCCAAATTGAAAATTTGTTATGTGATATAACACGTGAAATAAAGATTGATAAAAATCCACCTTCTTCTCTTTATTTTCTTTTTTCATTTGATTTTTTTTTTTTATTTAATCTTATTTAACTTTTCCAAATTATTATTATTTATTTTATTATATTATTCTATTTTAATAAAAAAAAATATTATTTTATTATATTATTAAAATAGAAATTCGAAATATTCTAAAATATTCTAATAAATAATAGAAATTTTTTAAATAGCTATTAAAATTTAAACTAAGAAAAATAAGAAAAAAATAGAAAAAAGCAATTGATCAGGAATTCAATATAGATAATGACTCAAAACGGATCTCCTCAATAGAAAGAATATCTTAGTTCTTTGATTTTATATGAAAGGTTTATTTTCCCGGCCTGATCTGCTTAAGTACTGGCCGGGACATTTCTTCTTTTTTCCATTGATTATTCTTTTTTTTTTCTTTTTCTCAGTTTATTACTTAATTTCTTACTGTTGTCAAGTAAGGAATAAAAAAAGACATATGATAACATATTATATATATATAAATACATTAAACAATATTAAATTACATTTAACAATTTGAAACATTCAA